TTTCACTCCTATTTTTTTTTTTCTTATTTGCACATCTTTTGTTCATAAAAAAAAAAGATGTGCACGAATTCCGGAAATTGCTTATTCAATTCAATGATGCATTACATTAATTTACAATTAAATTGTAAAATTTATCTTATTATGATTTATAGTAATTCTAGATTCATTTTCTTCTATATTAATTCAATTATCTTATTTTAGAAAATAATATAGAGTACTTTATATAAATATAATAATAATTTATATATTCTAAAATAGAATTAAAATATTCGAATTTGAAATGAATCAATTCAAAAATATGTGTCTATTATGAATTTCGAAATATAGTAATCAAAAAATAATAAATCTATAAAATTACGATATCATTTTAATAAAAAAAATAGAAGATAAAATATATAAGATAAGCGGGTAGCGGGAATCGAACCCGCATCGTTAGCTTGGAAGGCTAGGGGTTATAGTCGACGTTGATTCATCATTTTGAACGTCTCTAATTCAAAACCGAACGTGAAACTTTGATTTCATTCGGCTCCTTTATGGAAGATGGAAAAAAAAAGATGTAAACGAAAAAAAAACAAATTCTACCCATAACATCTATGTCAGCCTTTCTGTCTGAATGCATTCAAAAGGACCTGCTTTATAGATGATCCCTATAGAAGAAAAGAGGATTCTAACAATCTTTTCTAGTTACTTCGTTCCCTATTTCTATTTGAAATAATCCTTAGGAAAAGTCTTTTTTGTTTCCAACGAGCTAAAACAATATAATCTGTCGATGTCTCTAGTAAACCAAAGACATTGTTTAATAGCTATTTTGTTTTGCTTCAATCTCCCTTATACAAATCTCAAATTGAAGATTTAGTTACGATTAGAAATAGACCGTTCTTTCTACCTTTATCCATGGATTCCTTACTCGTTCAATTGGAAGTATGGATCCAATTCAAAAAAAAATTATGTTTCGTAATTTCATGATCCAATTTTTTCAATTTCTAACGGACTCTTGGATACAAATCACGAGAATTTCTATTTTTCCTCGAATTTTTCATCGATAGGAAAAGGATTAAATCCTTTTAAGAAATAAAGTTTTTGATCGAAATATAAATCAAACGAAAGACCCTTTAACTATTAAAGGGTTAATAGAACGAATCACCCTTTTACCACTAAACTATACCCGCTACAATGCTATTATTGCATATAAATCGACCTTTTGTCGAACACAAAAATAGGTCATAGTAATAAGTAATAAAAAAATAGGATCATAAAAAAAATCATGAAAATGAGAGCGTTGACATATTTTGATCAGGAAGACTAATGAGATTAGTAAACGAGGACTCATTTAACTAATTAAATGATAAGTTTTTTTTATTCCAGTAAAAAAAAGTAAATAAAAAAAGAAAGAATAATAAGAAATGGCACTTTGATTCTATATCATTTGATTCTGTATCATAGGAATCGAAATAATCCTTCTTATGATATGATTGTTGTTTCGATTTTTGTTATTTTATTTCAAAAGAATTTTGAGTTTTCAAATAAAATAAATCATTTTTTCTACGATTCATTGGAACAAAAAAAAAAAGCCCGGCTAGGTACTGACCAGGCCAGGCCGTGGAAATAAAAAGGGACTTTTCGGACGAAATAAACAAGGTACTTTTATTGATTTTATTTATTATTTAATATAAATATATATATATTTTCATTTTCTTTTTTATTTTCTTAATTTATTCAAAATTTTTTTTTATTTTAATAGATTGGTATTTATATATTCAAATATTGGATTGGAGATATCTCTTTTGAGCCCTTACTTTATTTAAAATCTAAATGGAATTGGAATTTCTGATAAAAGTTTTTAGATATATATTATCTATATATAGCTTTATATAGCTATCTATATAATAAATAATAAAGATATAATAAAATAATAAAGAGAGATAAAGAAGGGCTTTTTTCAAGCCTTACTTAATGTATCATAGTAATTATTCTTTTTCATTTTTCAATTGGGGGAGAGATGGCTGAGTGGATTAAAGCGTCGGATTGCTAATCCGTTGTACGCGTTTTTCGTACCGAGGGTTCGAATCCCTCTCTTTCCGTTTCTGTCGATGACTTGGTATTTTTTTTTTTATATAGAGTTAAAGAAAGATGTGGAATAGATAAAAATTTGCAAATCAAGCAAGGAAAACAAAAATCTGATTTTTTATTCTTCACGTCCAGGATTACGTCCCGGGTCATTAGATAGGAATCCGAAAATGAAGAGAGAAACAAAGAATATCACTACTGTATAAACAAATAGTTTTAGAGTAAGCATTACACAATCTCCAATAGCATTTTTTTTTTTCAAAAAAAAAAAAGAGAATAGATTCTCTATTTTTATACTGCATACCCTATTTTTTGACACCAAGAAATGAAGTGATTTCTAGAAAAAAAAAAAAATTTCAGAAAATCAGAGTTGAGTTGTTTATTAATGAAAATTTTCTTTTATACCAACAATTATATATTGTGGGGGACTCTAATAGGGTCGTTCAATGGAAAAAAAAGTTATAACAAGAAAATGAGAGTGATCTAGATTTAGCACAGCTATACAAGAATTTCAATATTTAACTTAACGGTTCAGACTGTATGTAAGACTTATCTGATCTTATATTAGAAATTGTTAGAATTTTTTTTTCGAGTAAATCATGAATTTTTCTAGGACAGTATGAAAAATCTCATCGAAAACTTACAGCAGCTTGCCACACAAAAGCTAATAAAAAAAAGAACACAGGTATTACTGGCATAATATCTACTATTGGATTCAAAAAAGCGTAGGCCTCGGGTAATTTGGCTAAGAAAAAGCTACTTGAATAAAGGACAGAATTAAGACAGATACAGATTAAACTTAAAATATTAAGCATAACAAACATTTTGTTCTTGAAGATAATTTTTTTTTGAGTTGATTGAGTTATTAATATCTTATTATTGATATTGATATAAGGGATAAGGTAAAAATTAATAACATAAGGTAGGTCAAAAAACCTTTCTTTTCTTTGATTTGAACTCAGCCAATCAAAAATCCTTCCATTCTCAAATCAAAATAGATATAGAAGAAATCCTACTTTCATACAATATCTTAATTGAATTATATCTAATGATCAATAAATTCAGTTTCATTCGATATCTACACGTATCAAAATCCTAGCAACAATCTAATTGATTCTATCAATATTTGGACTGGAATTGACGAACAACCAATAACAATATTAGTGTTTATTAGTCTTGAATAGAAATGGGGCGTGGCCAAGTGGTAAGGCAACGGGTTTTGGTCCCGCTATTCGGAGGTTCGAATCCTTCCGTCCCAGAGTATGCGTATTATATATATCATAGTATTATGATATTATATATCATAATATTCCATAATATTATATATGATATAATCATATCAAAATTATCATATCAAAAAAAGATTGCCTTTTTTGAACAACCTTCTGTTTAAGAGTCTAATATTAGATAGAATGTGATTCTTCTTTCTTATCATTATTTTTCTTATTTTTGATTCGTCTCTAAATCATATTTTTTTCACAAATTGAATCGAGTTTAAATACCATAAGACGTAGATGGAATTGAATCCATTTTTTATCTAGGTAAAAGATGGGAACATAGATAAAAAAAAAAAAAGAGTTTTTTAATGAAAAAAAAAAGTAGGACGGGCTTTTCATCGTATGTCCATATCTTTCATATTCATATTTGAAATTCGTTATTCATAAAAAAACCTTACGTCTCATATATTTTCCATGATGTCATTTAAATTCAAAATCGAAATGTGAAAGCCTCTCTTATTCTCTATCCCTTAAATGGTGTGTGCAACTTGATTATTTTATTTCTGTGGAATTATAAATACGAAGGGCTTGCGTTTTTGGTACTAATTGAATTGAATCAATGGGATTAAGTCTCTTAAGACCGGTTTAGGCTAAAATAATTTAGAGTAAAAAAAAAAATTGGATTTGTTTTTGATCTATCTATTTGTTTTAAATCATTGATGGGTTAATTCGAATAGGTTTTTTTATGATAATAAAAGATAATAAAATGTCCCTTCCCTTATTGGAAAACTTTAGTCAAATAATAATATCGAGGTAGAAAACTTTCAATCAATTATTTTGAATGATTTCCTATGAATCCTTGGTACTTGAAGAAGTGTTAAACTGGCGAATCCATCCTATCAAGAAACTTGAAAATGCGGATTCAAAAAGAACGTATTTCTTATTTATTCGTAATTTTTTCTAAATTTAAATTTATAGAAATAAAAAAAAAAAAGAATAATATATATATTCCATTTCATATTAAATAAATATTGCATTCATACAAAAAATTGTATTCATCCAATATACTAAAAGAAAATCCAATATCTAAAAGAAAATGTGGGTTTAAAAAAAAAATGGAATTCTTGCTGATACTTTTTAAGAAACTACCCATTCATAACAGTATAGATAACTATGTACCAACTAAACCAATGACTATTCATGATTCCATAATTGAATCAATTACATACCAGTTCCAAGAAACTAGAGGTTATGGTAAAACTTCGTTTAAAACGATGTGGTAGAAAGCAACGTGCGACTTGAAGGACATGATCAACTGTGGATTCTTATCTTACATCCACCATTTTCTTTTATATATAGGAATGAAGATGCTCTTGGCTCGACATCGTTTGTTCTGTTCCACTATAACCCTCATTTCATTTTGGGGAAGTTTTAATGTAAATATTACATGATGGAGCTCGAGTAGAAAGTATTAATTCATTTATCAGGGGCGGAGATCTAGGGTTAGTGTCAATCAATAAGTTGAAACAACTTCGTAAGTATATTTTCGATATAGAAATCGAAAGGATCCAATTCAAGCAAGTTTCAAATTCAAACATCAAATTTGTTGGAATTAGGAAAACACTTTTGATCAAAAGTGTATCACGCGAGAATCAATCATTCATATGGTTCTTTGATAAAAAGAAATCACAAAAAATGGTATGTTGCTGCCATTTTGAAAGGATTAAAGATCACCGAAGTAATGTCTAAACCCAATGATTCAAAGCAAAGATAAAGGATCCCGGAACAAGGAAATACCTTTTTTAATTGTTTTAATAACTAAACTTGTTAATTGTCTCAATAACTAAACTAGATCAGAATGAAGAATAGAATAGATTCTAAAGGAGACAGGCAAAAAGGGGGTTATAGACGGCTCAATAAATGAAATGCTTAAAGGTTTTCCTTTGAGTGAGAGTTACCCAACTTGAGTTATGAGGATACAAATAAGAATTTTTTTTTAATTTCTTTTTTGGAAAAGAATAAAAAAAAAAATGAAATCATAGTCTAATTGATTTGATAATCTATGGATCTATTTTACATTAATTAGAATTCTATACATATACATAACTTCAAATTTTCTCGAGCCGTACGAGGAGAAAACTTCTTATACGGTTCTGGGGGGGGGTATTGTTAATCTACATCTATCCCAATGAGCCGTTTATCGAATCGTTGCAATTGATGTTCGATCCCGAAGAGAGGGAAGAGATCTTCGTAAAGTGGGTTTTTATGATCCGATAAAGAATCAAACCTATTTAAATGTTCCTGCAATTCTATATTTTCTTGAAAAAGGTGCTCAACCTACAGGAACTGTTCATGATATTTCAAAGAGGGCTGCGGTTTTTACGGAATTTGACCTGAATCAATAACCGAAAAATTCAATTAATGAAATAAAAAAAAAAAAAGAGGGTGTGGATGACTTGTCTATAGCTTTGGATAACCTTTTCTCTATTATTTCCCCCCTCTCTTGTTCTACTACACTTATTTATTAAAGATCAATCAAGTGAATAAATGAAATAATTGGTTTTATACTAGAAATAGAAAATTTGGACATTACCATCAATGGGTTGGTTTTTGTTGGAAATCTATGAACAAATAAAAAAACACAAGGGATTACGCTTGTTTATTCTACTTATATTTATTTATTGATTGAATAAACCCGAGATTTTTTTCTACTTTACTTCTTCCTTACCTTAATTTATTCTTTCGCCTACACTTTTTTTTTTCTATTTATGTTCATTATCTCTATCGTGCCAATCCAACACAACTCCGTAGTTTTTTCTTTTTTTATTTTTTTTCTCTTTTTTTCATTTTCATTATTATATATTTTATATATATTATATATATATTTTCCTATTTCTATTTATTTCAATTAATAGAAATATATAATTTATAGATGAAATATTAATAAATAGATATTTCAATTGACTAATTCAATTGAATAATGAAATATAAATAAAAAAAGAAAGATATTCAATTGAAATTGTTATTTCTATTTTTTTTTTTTTTTTATTCTTTTGTGTTCTCCATTGTATTCGTTTTTCACTATTCACATTCATATTGACAACAGTGGATCAAACAAATATAATCCGATTGTGGATAAATAGATCTAGTTATCTCCGCTTCATAGACTTGGTTTTTTTTTTATTTTACTTCATTCAATTCACATGATGGGCTCATTGGATTTTCTGTGATACAAGAAGTTACTTTTGTGTGATATAAAAATTTTGATTCAAAAAAAAAATAGATAATCTAAGAAGGGATAAGATAAGATAAGATACAAGAGACGCCATTTTTTTTTTTTTATTTTATCTATCTTTTTATCTGAGAAATCATTGTGAAATCATTGTATTTTCATCTGATCTGTTAATATTTCTGTTCATAATCAATTAGAAATTTTTCTATTTTTTTTTTTATTTGATTCCATTTGATATTTTATTTGATTACGTCGTGCAATTCCATTTCGTTTTTGATTCTGATTGTATCTACACATACTAATTCTTTTTTTTATTCGGGTTGCTAACTCAATGGTAGAGTACTCGGCTTTTAAGTGCGGCTAGCATCTTTTACACATTTGTATGAAGTAACAGATTCGTCCATACTATCGGTAGAGTTTGTAAGACCACGACTGATCCTGAAAGGAATGAATGGAAAAAACAGCATGTCGTATCAATGGGGAATTCGGGGAATATTTTTACCTGATGGGTTCAAAAGCTTGTTTGAATTCTTGATGTGGAACAAAATAAATTTCAAGTCGGGTCGAATGAATAAATGGATAGAGCTCTAGGGCTCCAATTCTAGAGAAATAAAAAGCAACGAGCTTATGTTCTTAATTTGAATGATTACCCGATCTAATTATACGTTAAAAAGATATTAGTGCTTGATGCGGGAAGGACTTTTCTCATGAGCGGATTATCGATTTTTTTATGAGTCCTAACTATTAGTTATTCTACATTAGGGGTAGAGATGAATGTGTAGAAGAAGCAGTATATTGATAAAGATCTTTTTTTTTCCAAAATCAAAAGAGCGATTGCGTTGAAAAAATAAAGGATTTCTAACCATCTTGTTATCCTAAAATAAACCAATTAGAAGGAAAAAGAAAAGAACGGATAGAGAGTTCGTTGATGAGTCTTACCTGTTTACGAGGTATATATTCTTATTCTTTAATACCTTGTTTTGACTGTATCGCACTATGTATCATTTGATAACCCAATAAATTCATTATACTATCCCTGGTTCAAATCTAATTGAAAATGGAAGAATTTCAAGGATATTTAGAACTTGATAAATCTCGGCAACACAACTTCCTATACCCACTTCTCTTTCGGGAGTATATTTATGCATTTGCTCATGATCATTTTTTAAATGGATCCATTTTGTTGGAAAATGTGGGTTATGACAAGAAATCCAGTTTACTAATTGTAAAACGTTTAATTACTGGAATGTATCAACAGAATCATTTGATTATTTCCACTAATTATTATAACCAAAATCCTTTTTTGGGGTACAACAAAAATTTGTATTCTCAAATTCTA